CTCAGACAGCGAACGAATCCTCGTATGCCCCCGAGGATAGATTATTACGAGCCATACTTGGCATTCAGGTATCCACTGCGAAAGAAACTTCTCTAAAACTACCTATAGGTGGAAGGGGTCGAGTTATTGATGTTAGATGGATCCAGAAAAAAGGGGGTTCCAGTTATAATCCAGAAAGGATTCGTGTATATATTTTACAGAAACGTGAAATCAAAGTGGGTGATAAAGTAGCTGGAAGACATGGGAATAAAGGTATCATTTCTAAAATTTTGTCTAGACAAGATATGCCCTACTTGCAAGATGGAACACCTGTTGATATGGTCTTCAACCCATTAGGAGTACCCTCACGAATGAATGTGGGACAGATATTTGAATGTTCGCTCGGGTTAGCGGGGGATCTGCTAAAGAGACATTATAGAATAGCACCTTTTGATGAGAGATATGAGCAAGAGGCTTCAAGAAAACGAGTGTTTTCTGAATTATATGAAGCCAGTAAGCAAACAAAAAACCCATGGGTATTTGAACCCGAGTATCCGGGAAAAAGCAGAATATTTGATGGAAGAACAGGAGATCCTTTTGAACAACCTGTTCTAATAGGCAAGTCCTATATCCTAAAATTAATTCATCAAGTGGATGATAAAATCCATGGACGTTCGAGTGGACATTATGCACTTGTTACACAGCAACCCCTTAGAGGAAGGGCCAAACAAGGGGGACAACGAGTAGGAGAAATGGAAGTTTGGGCTCTAGAGGGATTTGGTGTTGCTCATATTTTACAAGAGATGCTTACTTATAAATCTGATCATATTAGAGCTCGTCAAGAATTACTTGGTGCTACGATCATTGGAGGAACAGTACCTAATCCTGAGGATGCTCCAGAATCTTTTCGATTGCTCGTTCGAGAACTACGATCTTTGGCTCTGGAACTGAATCATTTCCTTGTATCTGAGAAGAACTTCCAGATTAATAGGAAGGAAGTTTGATCCGAATGAATCAGAATTTCTATTCTATGATTGACCGGTATAAACATCAACAACTTCAAATTGGACCAGTGTCTCCTCAACAAATAAGGGCTTGGGCCAACAAAATTCTACCCAATGGAGAGATAGTTGGAGAGGTGACAAAACCCTATACTTTTCATTATAAAACCAATAAACCGGAAAAAGATGGATTGTTTTGTGAAAGAATCTCTGGACCCATAAAAAGTGGAATTTGTGCTTGTGGAAATTATCGAGTGATCGGAGCTGAAAAAGAGGACCCGAAATTTTGTGAAGAATGCGGGGTGGAATTTGTTGATTCTCGCATACGAAGATATCAAATGGGATACATCAAACTCGCATGTCCAGTAACTCATGCGTGGTATTTGAAACGTCTTCCTAGTTATATCGCGAATCTTTTAGATAAGCCCCTTAAGGAATTAGAAGGCCTAGTATACTGCGATGTGTGATTTGATCGAAATTTGCATTTTACAGATTCGGACTAATAAACTGTCATCCCATTCAATCTGATTGGGATGCCCCCGACTCTGACATGTGTCTTGGGAGGAGTAACATGAAGCTCAGAATTATGGGTGTATTCAATACTTCCAAATGAAAGGGGGATTGATCCATGGTCGATTCCGTAACAGAGAAATGGGAATTGCTAGTGATACCTCGTGAAAAAAAAAGACTTTTTCGTGGAATTAGCCATTCCATTTCTTTATAGAGAGAGATTCCGTTCAAGCAAGCAAATATAGCATGGTTACAGAAGTCTATCTATCGCATATATGCTTCAAGGGGCATCATGACATAACCATCGAGGTGAGTAGGGACCTAAAAGATCGAATGGAACGAAACGATATATAGACAAGCAAATCCCTTACGAGTCCCAAAGTATTCCTTTAAATTAAAGGGAATTCATCATTTGAAGGGAAGTAGACTACTCAAGAATTTCACATTTCAATTTTGTCGTAAATAAGTCATTTAGAAAGTTAAAAAGTGAAAGTCAAAAGAAAAATGAATTAATGAAAGGTTGGTCCTTACTGGACTGGGAACTTGAGTAAGGAGTAGTTCTTTGTAGGGTTTTCTTTTTATCGAACAAAGTAAAAAAAATAAAGAACTCCCTTCTTTATTTGGTGTAACTACTTGAGCCGGATGAGAGGAAACCTTCACGTCCGGTTTTTAAAGGGGGAATCCAATCCTATAGGAACCTATCTCCATTTTTCTTTTGCTAGGCCCATAGCTAAAAAACCTACTTTCTTACGATTACGGGGTTTATTCGAGTATGAAATCCAATCCTGGAAATACAGCATCCCACTTTTTTTTACTAACCAAGGCTTTGAGACATTTCGAAATCGAGAAATCTCTACAGGAGCAGGTGCTATCAGAGAACAATTAGCCGATTTGGATTTGCGAATTATTATAGATAATTCATTGGTAGAATGGAAGGAATTAGGAGACGAAGAGTCCGCTGGAAACGAATGGGAAGATAGAAAAATTCGAAGAAGAAAGGATTTTTTGGT